TGTTTCTTCTATCTAAAATAAAAGAATGTACCCTTCTATCCAAATCCAATTTGCATCGATAAAATAAATCCAAATTCCAGATTCCAGCAGTAGATGAATAATTGCAAATTTTTGTGTGTACGAGATTAGAATAACTTCAAAATAACTGACATAATTTTTGATTTTTCCTGATCAGATAAATACATGAAAAAGAAAGGAGGTAGAAAAATTTTTTGATTTATGGTTAAAGAAGAAAAACAAGAAAACAGGGGTTCTGTTGAATTTCAAGTATTCAGTTTCACCAATAAGATACGGAAACTTGCTTCACATTTGGAATTACACAAAAAAGATTTTTCATCGGAAAGAGGTCTACGAAGACTTTTGGGAAAACGTCAACGTTTGCTGGCTTATTTGGCAAAGAAAAATAGAGTACGTTATAAGAAATTAATTAGTCAGTTGGATATTCGGGAGAAGTAATTTAATCGTTCGAATTTTTTTCGTATTTTATTTAGTAGTCTTATAGTAGTCTTAGATTTTGCATTTTGATGAGCCTCGTTTTGAGGAATTCATGGAATAATCCATTTTTATGGAATAAAGAATAAGATGAGTCTACCGCCATGGAATAAAGAATAAGAACAAGGATACATAACATAAAAAAAAGAATAGATAAGACGATATTCGCCCTCCTCCTACATATTTGATTTCTTCTCCTATACAAAAACCAGCAAGACCCACTCCATTGATAATTCCATCAATGACACCTTTATCGAAAAAATGTGTTAGTTCTGCTAATCTTCTTATACCCAGGATAAATACCCTAGTATAGAAAACATCCATATAACCACGATTATATGACCAGCTGTATATCTTTTTTTTTACTTCATCCAAAAAGTTCTTTTTTGGATTCTTTTTTATTTTTACAAGGGAATTTTGGAAATTCAAATTCTGAAAAAAATAATAAGAGGATCCATAGAAGATATATGCTATGAATAGACCCAAAATTGCTAAACTTACAGAAGAAATTGCATTAGTGAGAAATTCATAGGAATTTATGGAAGAATTAGAACTTTCCTGGAAAAAGTTTATAGAAGGAGTTAGCCACCTTGATAATATGGTTAACTCCGATATTCCATTATCCTTTACTCCATTATCAAAATGGATTCCCATGGATCCAATGAACAAAGTAAAAAGCAGTAATATAAGAAGAGGATATAGCATAGTATTTCCCGTTTCATGTGGATAGACAAAAGTGTTTTTAGCCCCAAAGGGAGCACTAAAGGATCCCTTCTGATTTCTTGTATTACGAGGAATTTTAGGTATATTTTGTGAAAAAAAAGAAACTCCACTCTTCGTTGTTGATAAAACAAACTCCCTATTGACTCCTTTGGATATACCTTTTCCCCATAAGGATATTGAATACAACGAACCTTCTTTAGTACTGCTGTAATTTTGAAAATGAACACGCAAATACCCATCAAAAGTAAGTAAATATATCCGAAACATATAAAATGCAGTTAATCCTGCAGTAAAAGAGGCTATAATTCCAAAAAAGGGTGAATACAACCAACTATTACTAAGGATTTCATCTTTGGACCAGAAGCAAGCAAGAGGTGGAATACCACAAAGAGAAAGTGTACCACATAAAAAAGTAGTTCTTGTAATTGGAATGTATTTTCTTAAACCGCCCATAAGAACCATATTCTGACTTTTATCTGGTGAATATCCAACAAGAGGTTCCATTGAATGAATAATGGATCCCGATCCTAAGAACAATAAAGCTTTCGAATAAGCATGAGTGATCAAATGGAATAAAGCAGCTTGATAAGAACCTATACCTAGAGCTAACATCATATAACCTAATTGAGACATTGTAGAATAGGCTAAACTTCTTTTAATATCTCTCTGAGCAAGAGCTAAAGTGGCTCCTAAGAAGAGTGTTATTGTACCTACTAAAGAAATTAAACTCATTATCAAGGGTAGAGATATGAAAAGAGGAAGAAGTCGAGCCAAAAGAAAAATCCCCGCGGCAACCATAGTTGCTGCGTGTATAAGAGCCGAAATGGGAGTGGGTCCTTCCATAGCATCGGGTAACCATACGTGAAGAGGGAATTGTGCAGATTTTGCAACTGCACCAAGGAATAATAAAAAAGCACACAAAGTAGTAAGTAAGGAATTAATCCCATTATTAGGAATCCAGTTATTAGCTATTTTGAACAAATCCCGAAACTCTAAACTACCCGTTATCCAAAAAAAACCTAAAATTCCTAATAAAAGACCAAAATCCCCTACACGATTAGTTACAAAAGCTTTTTGACAAGCACTCGCTGCAATTGGCCGTGTAAACCAAAAGCCTATCAATAAATAGGAACACATTCCGATAAGTTCCCAAAAAAAATAAATTTGTATCAAATTGGAACTAGTAACCAATCCCAACATGGAAGTATTAAAAAAACTTATATAAACAAAAAATCTCAAATATCCTTCATCGTGAGACATATAATCGTCACTATAAATAAGAACCAAGATTCCTACAGTAGTAATTAGTATTAACATAATAGACGTAAGGGGGTCGATCAAGTATCCAAATTCTAAGGAAAAATCATTATTGATGGCCCAAGACCATAGATATTGATAGATAGAACTTCCATTTATTTGTTGAATAGACAGGTGAACCGAGTATACCATAGCTATACTTAAGAGTAAAATACTAGGAAAAGCCCATATGCGACGAAGATTTTTTGTTGCTGTCGGAATAAGAAAAAGTCCAAATCCCATTGACATAATAACTGGAAGTGGGAGAAGAGGGATTACCCAGGCATATTGATATGTATGTTCCATAAGAAAAGAAATAGCAATTTTTAGTTGAAATTTATAGTTCAATTTATTGAAATTGTTTCCGATTCACCAAACCTATTCTTATCTCTTTCTAAAGGAATTAAAAAAAAAAAAATAAAAATAAGAAAAAATATTGGAATTCTGGATTTTTCAAAATTTATCTCATTAAAATATTCAAAAATGCAGAATGAGTTTAGTTGCTTAAATTCAAAAAGTGAATTAAAGAATTTCGTTATCTAGTTATTAATTAAAAAAAAAATATTTGTTAAATATTAAAATACAAAAAAAGATTGAATCATGTGACTTTCTATTTATTTTTGTATTTATTTCTCTTAAAATAAAAGAGCTCTCTTGTTTCGTAATTGATTGATTGAATTCCAAAGAAAACCTACATTTATAGGAAATTCTCGAATATTGCTTACTTCATATAAAACAGAAATCCTAATGACTAGAATTCTATAAGTTTTATAATGTCTTGTTTAAAAGACTAAGTCTTTTTTTTGATTGGAATGAAATTATGGAATACCGTTCTGAACTTAATTAACTATTTGAATTTATTGAATTTAATTTGACCTTCTTTTTATCTCCCCATCATATATGGGGGCTTATCCTATCCCCCAAACCATATATTTATATATGGAGTATATTTGATATATAAATTGATTTAAATAGAAAAGCTTAAAAAACTCTTGTCTTATCCACATTAGACAGAATGAGCTAAAAAAGAATTTAGAATTTCAGTAAGTATAACTACTAAGAAAAAACAGAAAGAAGGATTGATTTGCGGCAATAAATGTCTTTCACATACAACTAGAAAAAAGTAATCCCCCTTTTGAATGGCAGTTCCAAAAAAGCGTACTTCGATGTCAAAAAAGCGTATTCGTAAAAATCTTTGGAAGAAAAAGACTTATTTTTCCATAGTACAATCTTATTCTTTAGCAAAGTCAAGATCATTTTCTAGCGGCAACGAGGATCCAAAACCAAAAGGTTTTTCTGGGCAACAAACAAACAAATAATAAGGTTTTGGAATAATCTGAATTGAACTATCCGAAGGAAATTCCAATTATTTAATATGAATAAATATTATTTAATATGAATGAATAATTCGGATTAATTAATAAATGTACTTTTATGTGTCGAATTTATCGGTAAAATATTCTTAGAACGAATCCCTCCGTTATATAGAATAAAAGAACAAAAGTTTTTGGTATATTGTGCCCTCAGTATTCTTTGCCTGTCAAAGAACTCTTTTTTCGCTAATGGAATCCTCATTTTTATGAGGATTCTATTAGCAAAAGTAGACTATTCTTGCAATAGGACTTACAACCTTTACCTAATCTTATCCAAAATTCCCATATAAATGAGTTTAGTACTGGTAAATCATATTAAAAAGAGGGTAAAGGCTTTCATTCTATAAATTTTTCTAAAATACAAAATTCTTTGTAGTTAATGATGAAATTCTAATGTTCCTAAATTCTATGGCCTCTCCCAGTCTCGACGATTCGCAAGAAAATAACTATTATTCTTTTAAGTTAACTATTATTTCAAGTTAGCCGCCATGGTGAAATTGGTAGACACGCTGCTCTTAGGAAGCAGTGCTCAAGCATCTCGGTTCGAGTCCGAGTGGCGGCATTCCCGAAAAAGAATACAATAGATTAGAAAATGGATTCAATTCGAAATTTCCAATTTTGTAATGGGACCTTATCCTTATGCTATTTGCAACTTTAGAACATATACTAACTCATATCTCTTTCTCAACCACTTCAATTGTGATTACGATTCATTTGATAACCTTATTAGTTCGTGAACTTAGGGGATTACGTGATTCGTCAGAAAAAGGAATGATAGTGACTTTTTTCTCTATAACAGGATTCTTAGTTTCTCGTTGGGTTTCTTCGGGACATTTTCCATTAAGTAATTTATATGAGTCATTGATCTTCCTTTCATGGGCTCTGTATATTCTTCATACTATTCCTAAGATACAGAACTCGAAAAATGATTTAAGCACAATAACTACGCCAAGTACTATTTTAACGCAAGGCTTTGCCACGTCGGGGCTTTTAACTGAAATGCATCAATCCACAATACTAGTACCTGCTCTACAATCTCAGTGGTTAATGATGCATGTCAGTATGATGTTACTAAGCTATGCAACTCTTTTGTGCGGATCCTTATTATCTGCTGCTCTTCTAATCATTAGATTTCGAAAGGATTTTTATTTCTTTTCTAAAAAGAAAAAAAAAGTTTTCCTTAAAACATTTTTCTTCAGTGAGATTGAATATTTATATGCAAAAAGAAGTCCTTTAAAAAGCACCTCTTTTCCCGCATTTCCAAATTATTACAAATATCAATTAACTGAGCGTTTGGATTCTTGGAGTTATCGTGTCATTAGTCTAGGGTTTACTCTTTTAACCATGGGTATTCTTTGTGGAGCAGTATGGGCTAATGAGGCATGGGGATCCTATTGGAATTGGGACCCTAAGGAAACTTGGGCATTTATTACCTGGACCATATTTGCAATATATTTACATAGTAGAACAAATCCAAATTGGAAGGGTACGAATTCCGCACTTGTAGCTTCGATAGGATTTCTTATAATTTGGATCTGCTATTTTGGTATCAATCTGTTAGGAATAGGTTTACATAGTTATGGTTCATTTATATTACCATCTAAATGATTACATAACATAAATCCCTAATTTTTAGAAGGTTTTTTCGTTTTTTGTTTGTTTTGAGAACCCTTTGAACGTCTTTTCAAAGGGTTCTCAAAAATTCGAGATAGATCTAATTAGACCTTTTTACTTTTTTCTTTTCTGAATTTTTTTTTCCACTATGGAATATAGTGCGGACTAGTTAAAAAAAAATCCTATTTAGTATAATAATTGGATAATAGAGTCTCTACCCTGTCAACGGATAGCGAGAGAACAAAATCTGGATAAATACCAATTCCTATTACTGGTAAAAAGATACAGATTAAAAGAAAGAGTTCCCGTGGTCCAGAATCCACAAAATTTTCGTTTGGAACATGAAATAGCTTGTATCCATAAAACATCTGGCGTAACATAGATAATAAATAAATAGGGGTTAATATCATTCCGATTGCCATTACAAAAGTAATTAGCATTTTTGGCATTAACATAAATTTAGGACTAGTAATTAGTCCAAAAAATACTACTAATTCTGCAACAAAACCACTCATTCCCGGCAAGGCAAGAGAAGCCATTGAAAAGCTACTAAACATGGTAAAAATTTTTGGCATTGGGATAGATATTCCCCCCAGTTCTTCGAGATAAACAAGACGTATTCTATCACAAGCCGTTCCCGCCAAGAAAAAAAGTGTAGCACCGATAAATCCATGCGATAATATTTGTAAAATTGCTCCATTTAGTCCAATGTTGGTTATGGAACCAATTCCTATAATTATGAAACCCATGTGAGATACGGAGGAGTAGGCTATTCTTTTTTTGAAATTTCGTTGACCCAGAGAAGTTGAAGCTGCATAGATTATTTGCACAGCTCCTATTATTACCAACCAGGGGGAAAATAGACAATGAGCATGAGGTAACAATTCCATATTGATCCGAATCAATCCGTATGCTCCCATCTTTAATAGAATTCCGGCTAAAAGCATACATGTACTGTAATGCGCCTCCCCGTGGGTATCTGGTAACCATGTATGTAGAGGTATAATCGGCAATTTGACGGCATAAGCAATAAGGAAGCCAAAATACAGTAGTATTTCCAATGTTGCAGGGTATGGTTGATTAATCAATTTTTCTAAATCTAATCCGGGTTCATTGGAACCATATAACCCCATACCTAGAATTCCAATTAAGAAAAAAATGGAACCGCCTGCAGTATACAAAATAAACTTGGTAGCTGAATACAGACGCCTCTTTCCCCCCCACATGGATAAAAGTAAGTAAACAGGAATTAATTCTAACTCCCACATGATAAAAAAAAGTAAAAGGTCTCGTGAAGAAAATAATCCTATTTGACCGCTATACATTGCTAGCATAAGAAAATAGAATAATCGCGAATTCCGGGTAACCGGCCAAGCCGCTAAAGTAGCTAAAGTAGTGATAAATCCTGTCAATAAAATGGATCCTAATGAAAGTCCATCAATTCCCAATCTCCAGTGGAAATCGAAAACATCTATCCATTTCGAATCCTCCTTTAATTGGATTAAGGGATCCTCTAATTGGAAATGATAACAGAATACATAAGTCATTAGAAGGAATTCTAATAAACAAATAGCTATAGTATACCACCTAACTATTTTATTTCCTTTATGAGGTAAAAAGAAAATTAATGAACCTGCAAATATCGGCAAAACAACAAGTATTGTTAACCAAGGAAAATAACTCATGATAAAGTAATAAAGACAAGATACGTTTTGACCAGAAAAGCCCATGCTCGGGTTATTTCGAGCACAGGCTTCTTCTTCTTCGGTAAAGAGGAATCAGACGATTCAAGTGGAGTTTTTTGTAACGTATCAATAAGATAGAGCCATGCTGCGGGTTGTTTCAGGCCCTAAATAAACGCGGACACTTAAAAAATCTGTTGGGCAGGCGGATTCGCATCTCTTACAACCCACACAATCTTCGGTTCTCGGCGCGGAAGCAATTTGCTTGGCTTTACACCCATCCCAAGGTATCATTTCTAATACATCTGTTGGACAAGCTCGTACACATTGAGTGCATCCTATACATGTATCATAAATTTTTACAGAATGTGACATTGGATCTCTAAATTTTCCTTTTCAACATAAAAATTTTCGATCTGGTAAAAATGAAATTAGTACTATATAAATTAGATGTATTGTATACACCAGACGAAGCAATGGTTTATCCAAACTTTAACAAATAATGCAATATATTTCTTAATCTGTTTGTGAGAAAGCGTGAAAAGAGCCAAGAGACTTGAATTTAATGCTTCAACAGTAATAATTATACGAATTCTACATACTAATTGAATTAGCCAATAAATTGGCTATCATCTTGTCAATATAAATTATTGCAATATTCAAATTGCAATATCAATGAATTGCAAAAATGCAATATTCAAGCAATATTCAATAAGTAAAAAAGAATACTCTCAAATAACCTACTCAAAAAATGGATATTATTAAATACTAATAAGAAAATAAGATTAGATTTCTATTCATCTTAATGTTCCGTATTATTATATATGTGCCTTTGTTTAGAGGATTCTATGTCTAATTATTCAAAAAATTAGATTGATTGATACGAGTGGATTTCCTGTTACGATGGATGGAAGAAAGAATGGAGAGTCCAATAGCTGCTTCAGCAGCCGCAAGGGCTATAACAAAAATTGCGAAAATGTCTCCTTTTAATTGGCGACTATCAAATAGATCAGAAAATGTTACGAGATTTAGATTAATTGAATTCAGTATAAGTTCAAGACATATTAGAGCTCTAACCATGTTTCGGCTTGTGATCAATCCATAGATACCAATCGAAAATAAATAGACACTCAAAAAAAGTACATGCTCAAACATCATTAACTAACTCCTTATCAATCTCGATTCATTTCAATATGAGGACAAGAATTGAACCGATTCCATTAATTAGAATAGAACAATTACGCAACAAAAGAGAAAAGAAGGTATTTGTTGTATTGGCAGTGGATGGGTTTTACTAAATCAAAATTGTGATTTTTTAGTTATTTATTTTATATTTGAAATTCTAAGAATTTTGACTCATTCTAAGTATTTCTTATTGTCGAGCCATAGTAATTGCACCTATTAAAGAAACTAGAAGAATTAGGGAAATGAGTTCAAACGGAAGATAAAAATCGGTTGCTAAATGAATCCCAATTTGTTGAACGTTATTTATGAGACCCTGTTCTACTATTTGGTTTGATCTTGTAGTCCAAAGAATTCCATACCACGACGTATCTGGGATAGTAGTCATTAGTGAAAAAGGAATAGTTATACAAACGAGTAAAGTAAACCCATCCCCAATAGTCCAAGAATTCTTATCTTTAGACCACTCTGAGCCGTTTACAAACATTACAGCAAATATGATCAAGACATTTATGGCTCCCACATAAATAAGAAGTTGTGCGACAGCCACAAAGTAGGAATTCAATAAAAAATAGAATAAGGATATACAAACAAGAACTAATCCCAGCGAAAAGGCAGAATAAATTGGGTTGGTAAGTAATACTACTCCTAGACCTCCTAGTAGAAGAACAAATCCCCCAAATAGCACAAGAATCTCATGTATTGGTCCAGGTAAATCCATTATGGATAAGAAGAAATTTAGAGTATAACATTTTTCATGAACTGAATAAAACTAAAAGATTCAAGGAAGGAAAAAGGTATTAGGATATTTTTTTGTATATGTATATTTGTATATGTATATAAGTTGTTAAGCAGTAGTTATTCCTTTTTCGTTATAGTTAGTAAAAATCAATTTTTCTAACAAAAAAAATCCTAATACCTAGTAATCAGTAATCGTTCTTGAATTCCAAGATTTTTCTTCGTCTATTTTACTTTGAGGCGAATTCCTAATTGTTTGAATTGTGTAATCTCCCATTATGGAGATTGGTAACCGGCTCAAAGCAATTTGATTGTAATTCAATTCATGACGATCATAAGTAGAAAGTTCATATTCTTCAGTCATTGATAAACAATTTGTCGGACAATATTCAACACAGTTGCCACAAAATATACAAACTCCAAAATCAATACTATAATTAAGCAATTGTTTCCTTTTAATATCCTTTTCAAATCTCCAATCCACAAGGGGTAGATCTATCGGGCATACGCGAACACATACTTCACAAGCAATGCATTTATCAAATTCAAAGTGTATTCGCCCCCGGAAACGCTCCGATGTAATTGATTTTTCATAAGGGTAGTGAATCGTTATAGGTAAACGATTTGTATGGGATAAGGTAATTATTAAACCTTGACCAATGTATCTTGCGGCGCGTATTGTTTGTTGACCATAACTAATGAACCCAGTTAGCATAGGGAACATATTCTAAATATATATATGAAAAAGATATGTTTCTTTCTCTTGTTTGAGAAAACTTTTGTGTTGAAAATATTCTTACTGTTATTGTATTAGCTTATTTATAGTGAAACTAGTTGGGAAGAAGTTGTTAATAAGAGATTGCCCAGAGAAATAGGTAAAAGAAATTTCCATCCAAGATTTAATAACTGATCCATTCTCATCCTGGGTAAAGTCCATCTTATTGTGATAGAAATGAAGAGAAATAAATAAGCTTTAGTTAATGTAATAAATATACCTATTACCATTTCCAAAATTCCAATTATTTTATTCATTTGGAAAAATCCAAAAAAGGATATATAGGGAATAGAGAAATTCCACCCGCCTAAGTATAGAACAGTTACAAATAAGGAGGAAACTAATAAATTTAGGTAAGAAGCAAGATAAAATAAACCATATTTAATACCAGAATATTCGGTTTGATAACCTGCTACTAATTCTTCCTCTGCTTCTGGTAAATCAAAGGGTAATCTTTCACATTCTGCCAAAGAAGAAATTAGAAAAACTAGAAAACCTATAGGCTGACGCCAAAGATTCCATCCAAAAAAACCATATTTGGACTGTGCTTCAACTATATCAACTGTACTTGAACTGTTAGATAATCATAGTCGATGATAACATCACAGTTCCCACCGCTATTCCAAAACCGTACATGAAACCTTAGCTTCATACGGCTTCTCTATGATCAGAAAAAAGGAAAGGATTGTTTCGTTTCGGTATTATCCCCTGGGCGGAGATAGAATTAGGTAAGATAAAATTGATTGGAAAGCCCAAAATTAGACCAAAGCAATTCCGTCTGCTAGAATAACAAAAAAGCGCTTCCGAATTGATCTCATCCTTTATATAATAAAATGATAATTTTTCTTTGTTCGGTAATAACTTAATATTGGAATAAAACACTCATTATAGCAATTACTGAATGGAAAGAATTGGGCATTAGTTCATGAGGAATTCTGTATGAATAGGGATAAAGGAAGAAAGAATAAATAAGAAATAAGGCTCCTTTTTATATTGCATTCCATATCTTTTGTCCTATTCTTCTTTCCCGGGGAAGGGTATACTTAAAAAATAAATAAATAAAGGGTTAATTCGTTCTTGATAGCCATTTCCTTAACAAGTGAATGGGAACATACTCTAGACCGGAATCCGAAGAAAGTACTGCTTGATCATTTCTACCAATTTCAAGTCCTTATTATGATTCCTTTTATGAGGAAAAATGTCTAATGATTTAGATTCTCTCATTACTAAATCCTGTATGTACTTTAGTGTTCCTAATCCCTCACTAACTTTTGATGGATTGCCCTATGGCTATAAGTTATAGTAATAACTCAAAATATTCTAGTAATGAAATCCCATTTTGCGAATCCCTTATTCTTGCCCGCTTCAAGATATGATGACTAATCAAACAATCTAAACCTTGGGGTAAAGAGTTTACACTGTTTATGTTTACTTGAACTTTTTTCTTGTACGTAGGAAATGAGATTTTGTATTTTTACTACAAATTAATAAGCTGTTTTGTTTCACTCATATAGCTATCTAGTTTAACTTACCAACCCGAATACAGAATAAGCAAAGGAAGATAAGCATTCAATGTATTTTAGAGGAAAAGGATTCTATTTTAACGAATCACACGTAGAGATATTGCTAGTACACAAAAAGTTAATGGTATTTCATAACTAATAGATTGAGCAGCCGCCCGTAGACCACCTGAAAAAGAATATTTATTATTTGAGCTATATCCTGCCATGAGAAGACCAATAGGAGCAATACTTGAAATGGCAATCCATAAAAAAACACCAATACTAAGATCAGCTAAAACAAAACGATATCCTAAAGGGATAACTAAAAAACTTAATAAAATGGATATGACTGCTATAGAGGGACCAATGCTAAATAAAGGAATATCTCCTCGGGACGGGAGGATATCCTCTTTTAAAAGTAGCTTAGTTCCATCTGCTATAGCTTGAAGCAATCCCAGGGGGCCGGCATATTCAGGACCAATACGTTGTTGTATCGATGCAGATATTTCTCTTTCTAACCACACAATTACGAGTACTTGTATTGTGATTCCCAGTAGGAGGGCCAAAATAGGTAGAATCCATATCAGTCCGTAGACTTCTTTTAATAATTCCGATTTCAAAAAAGAATTGATAGTTTCTACCTCTACCCTATCTATTATCATTTCAACGATCAACTTCCCCCATAATGATATCTATACTACCTAATATCGTCATGATATCAGCCAATTTCATTTTTTTAACTAGCTGAGGAAGAATTTGCAAATTAATAAAACCCGGTGGACGAATTTTCCATCTCCAGGGGAAAAGACTATCATCGCCTACCAAATAAATTCCTAATTCACCTTTTGGAGCTTCTACTCTTACATAAAGCTCTTGCTTTGATAATTCAAAATTGGGCGAAGGTTTTTTACCAAGAAATCGATATTCAAAATCATTCCATTCGGAATTCTTTGCTTTCTTAAAGCGACGGGCTTCTAAATTTTCATAAGGTCCTCCAGGAATTTTCTCTATAGCCTGTTGAATAATTTTTATGGATTCCCTCATTTCACCGATTCGTACTAAATAGCGAGCTAACGAATCTCCTTCTTTTTGCCATTTGACTTTCCAATCGAATTGATTGTAAGACTCATAAGGATCAATTTTACGAAGATCCCATTGTATTCCAGAAGCTCGTAACATGGGTCCCGATAAGCCCCAATTTACAGCTTCTTCTCCGCTAATAAAACCAACTCCTTCAACTCGTTCCAAAAAAATAGGATTCTGTGTAATAAGTTGTTGATATTCAACAACTCCTTGTAAAAAATAATCACAGAAATCTAAGCATTTATCCATCCATCCATAAGGTAGATCGGCAGCTACTCCTCCGATGCGAAAATAATTATGCATCATTCGCATACCTGTAGCAGCTTCAAATAGATCATATATTAATTCTCTCTCTCTAAAAATATAGAAAAAAGGAGTTTGTGCCCCGAGATCCGCCATAAAAGGGCCAAGCCATAACAAGTGAGAAGCTATACGGCTCAATTCTAACATAATTACCCTAATATAGCTGGCTCTTTGAGGTATTTGAATATTCTCCAAGAATTCAGGTGCATTTACCGTTATTGCTTCTGTAAACATAGTAGCTAAATAATCCCACCGTGTTACATAAGGCAGATATTGTATAATAGTTCTGTTTTCCGCGATTTTTTCCATTCCTCTGTGTAAATATCCTAATATGGGTTCGCAATCAATAACATCCTCACCATCGAGAGTAACGATCAGTCGAAGAACACCATGCATTGATGGGTGTTGAGGGCCCATATTGACTATCATGAGATCCTTTCTTTTAAGCGGTAGACTCATCTTATTCTTTATTCCATAAAAATGGATTATTCCATGAATTCCTCAAAACGAGGCTCATCAAAATGCAAAATCTAAGACTACTATAAGACTACTAAATAAAATACGAAAAAAATTCGAACGATTAAATTACTTCTCCCGAATATCCAACTGACTAATTAATTTCTTATAACGTACTCTATTTTTCTTTGCCAAATAAGCCAGCAAACGTTGACGTTTTCCCAAAAGTCTTCGTAGACCTCTTTCCGATGAAAAATCTTTTTTGTGTAATTCCAAATGTGAAGCAAGTTTCCGTATCTTATTGGTGAAACTGAATACTTGAAATTCAACAGAACCCCTGTTTTCTTGTTTTTCTTCTTTAACCATAAATCAAAAAATTTTTCTACCTCCTTTCTTTTTCATGTATTTATCTGATCAGGAAAAATCAAAAATTATGTCAGTTATTTTGAAGTTATTCTAATCTCGTACACACAAAAATTTGCAATTATTCATCTACTGCTGGAATCTGGAATTTGGATTTATTTTATCGATGCAAATTGGATTTGGATAGAAGGGTACATTCTTTTATTTTAGATAGAAGAAACATTTCTTCTATCTAAAATAAAAGAATTTTGCTGATTTTTTTATTACTATATCCAATTTTTAGAATTTATATACCATTTAATTGATATCATTTAGCAAAATGAAACACAGCATATGCATCCATCTTTCGGCTCGAGAATTTCACGGGATAGAGATATAGTATAAGAAATAGGCTATTAAGTAACTCTAAATGAATTGTGGATACATCTGTATCCTTAACATACTGAAAGGACTGCCATTATTCGTATCAAACCAATAGCGATTCATAAAAGCTAAATCTTGTAATCAATGGTGGGCCAATAATGAATTTTTTTGCATATGTATTAAGACGCTTGGTCTGATTTCGAAATTGTCCAGAGTTTTTTATGTTGTTTTCATTGCAAAATGATGGATCTCCTTCCGTAACTTTCCAATTACGAGTACGAGAATTGAAAGACATGAAAATTCTCAATTCTCTACAGCGTCTAGGAGATAGATAGAATATTTTCAGGAACAAGAAAATCAGAAGAATCTTTTTCTCTATTCACTACCATTCCGCGTCTTCGACTTCTATTAGTTTCTTTTCTTCTTTAATGCAATAGCTATAGTTTGATTGCAATAGCTATAGTTTGATATAGAATCCATTTCTCAAAGTAATGGAAACCATTCTCTTATAGGAAATGGTTCGAAAATCGCTATTCCACCTTTTAGGTTTAGGTATCGTGAAAAGTGATACCTGTGAAGATCGTGCATTTCAGTCACATTCAGATCCGTTTTTCGAGTCCATGATATAACCAAATTGGATGGATCTTCCACCCGTTTAGCTAAGAAAGAATAGATGCAGAGGTGGATAATAGATCGATATGAAGATCATGAGCTGCCCCATAATGAAACCGCCAATAGTCGCGAATATCTCCTTCTTCCCTAACCCAAGATTGGAGAAAGAAGATCTAAGAGGGACCTATGGAGAATGTGGTCAGAAATCCATAATAGAGTCCGACCTCAACGACCGAATTAATTATCCTCATCGAGAAACTTAGACTACTAAGTAGAAAAAATTGGAAAATCATGGCATGGGTCTCCTTTTTTTCTTTCTTTAGAGTTTTCTATATGCACAATTTCTCGATGTTTCGATGAGAATTTCTTGACTTTCCATATATAGAAAGAGATAGACTATAAATGACATCTCTTATGTCAATAAGACCAAAGGGATGGATATT